TAATGAGATCACCGTTTTAGTAAATGATGCGGAGAAGAGTAGTGACATTGATCCCCAAGAAGCTCAGCAAACCCTTGAAATAGCGGAAGCCGGCTTGAGGAAAGCTGAAAGTAAGAGACAAACAATTGAGGCAAATCTAGCTCTCAGACGAGCTAGGACACGGGTAGAGGTTCTCAATGTGATTTCGTAACTAGTCGGTGCGCCCGAATCGAATAATCCTAATCCAAAGAATTTTTGTTTATACACATATGGATTCTTCCGATTGAATCCAATCAAATACAATCAAGTGGAATCGGATTCTGATGTAAGGAAAAAAGTTTGAGTTTCAATTCGAAAATCAAATCGAATAGGATAGAAAAGATACAAAATAAGTAAGTAGAAAAACTTATTAGATACCATTGACCATGGTATCTAATAAGTTCTACCTACTATTGGATTTGAACCAATGACTCCCGCCGTATGAAAGCAATACTCTAACCACTGAGTTAAGTAGGTCATTTATGATTATAAGGAGAAAAAAAAGGACCCCTCCCATTGATGGATTATAAATGCAATAAGACTTCGAAGCAATACCAATCAAAAAGATCAAAGAGATACGATGTTGGATCATGGAATATTCATCTTGACAAGAAATTATCTCCATAATATGATAAAATATGTATCACAAGCACAAGGGCTATAGCTCAGTTAGGTAGAGCACCTCGTTTACACGTGCGCCAATGTTTTTCAGAAGAGTCCATCATGCAATCAAAGAATTGATCTTTTTGAGAAATCAATGTCTGACTCCAGGATTTTTAGGGAACAAAACAAGAGAACAATAGCCTGACAAATGGTTCGGTTCGATTCAGGTTCCCATTTAGGAACCAAATGGAATCCATCATTGATTTGAGATATTGATAAGGTGAATACCTAGTCTATTCAATGCTAGGCATAATGAGTATAAGGACCTCAAAATTTCTCTTTTTGTCCTATGAACCTTAAGGCGTATGAAGTTTCATATTTGATTCTTTAATCAGGATGATAGAGACTCCATTTAACTTAGGTTAATCTAGGCCAGAAGCAAACCTACGTCAAGATAACCTTTCTTTGAAACACTTTGGTAGTGCTCCTATATCACAATCCAAATAATGAATCCGAGCACGTGGAGCCATTTCCTTATTTTTCTGTCAAGAAAAAAAATATGGTAGACTAACTGATATTTCTAGCAGTTAATGAAAGAGCCCAATGCAAAAAAAAAAATGCATGTTGGGTCTTTGAAAGAGTTCGAATCATTTTGATAAGAATAAGTTCGATCTCTTTTACCGAGAAGGTCTACGGTTCGAGTCCGTATAGCCCTATAATAATATAATAATCAAAATTGAAATACAAAAAGTTCTATAGTTTTCATTTACTCAATTACTGTATTTTTTGTTGTTTGTAACCGGTCGCTCGTGGTTGCTTGGTTCATCGAAATAAAATCATTCCCATAAGCTTGCTTATGGGGGGCTCGTTCAGAGCAGAACATAAAACGGAAAACAAAAGCCCATTTCAATCGTTATTATTTTTTTTTTTTTCGAATCTCGGATAAAGAAACCCATTTTTTTTAGTAATTCATTTTTTTCGTATGTGAATTCCATATGATTTTGCCTCCAAAAATTCACCAAAAATGAGTGGGTATACCAAGGAAAAGAAGTCTCACTAACTCTTTGATTGTGGACAGTAAAGGAGGCAAAATCATGACATGAATCCGGTTAAAAATGAAAACTCCGACCTAACCCCACTCAAACCGAATAGTAAGTCACATGGATATAGGAGCGGATTACTGTATTTGTCGACACGTCCGCGTTTGAAAAACGAAGATCTTTTCATAAACAGAAAACAAAATATATATAGAAAATCGAATCGAAAATCGATTGAATTTCGAATTCGAATATTAAAAATTTCAAAATTCGAAATCAAAATGAGAATTCTATTTTTCATTTTTTTTTTTCTAAAAGCCCGAAGCGAGGTTAAAGCAAGAGAGTTTTATTTGTTTTATTTGTTTTGTTTGTATAAGAGATTTATACTATACTGAAATAAAATCGAAGGAAGTGTAATGAAAATAGGAGTACAATCGAGAAACGAGACATCACAGCAAACAAGTGAAACTGTGTGGTTCGACCAAAATGCATTTTGGTTTTGACTAACCTGTTACCGATGACTTGACAATGAATTCCAATTCTAATCGAGGAATTCGGTATATTTTCGACATTCAAAGGAGTTCGTCTATGTTTCTGCTTTACAAATATGATATTTTCTGGGCATTTCTAATAATATCAAACGTTATTCCTATTTTTGCATTTCTTATTTCCGCGGTTTTAGCCCCGATTAGGAAAGGACCAGAGAAGCTTTCTAGTTATGAATCGGGTATAGAACCAATGGGCGATGCTTGGTTACAATTTCGAATCCGTTATTATATGTTTGCTCTAGTTTTTGTTGTTTTTGATGTTGAAACGGTTTTTCTTTATCCATGGGCAATGAG